AATATCGCACAATATAGAATTTCGACCCATTTATTATATCAATTATCTCTTTATCAATAAAGAATATCTTAATTAGGTAGTCAAATTTTAGTTTTCGTTTTTCATTTCTTATATTTTATACTTAAGATTATTTAATATATATTTTTGATTTATAGAATTCTAATATTCTAGAATAGAAATACATATCAAATTATTAAAAAAAAGGAATTGAATTTGAATAGAATAAAAAAGAAAAAAATATGAGTATATAATATGAATGAAATCAAATAATATGAATGAATAGATTCTATCTATATATATAATATATATAGATAGAATCTCAAATTTTTATTCTATAAATTCCTTTTTTAGATTTATCGAAATCGAATTTATTACATTGTAGAAATTCAATTTCGAATGTAATAAATAGATGTAATAAATTTTCGTTTTCGCTATTCTTTTCGTTATTTTTAATTAGATTAGAATTATCTAGAATTATGGAAGGGTTGCTCTAGGGAAAGAAAAAATGAAATAGAAAGATGCAATACAGATAAATTAAATTTAGATCATGATGAAACATTACGTTTCGTTTCATTCGGAAAGGTGGAAGCTAAGACGAAAAAAAGAAGTGATCCTTCGAGTATTCGAAATTTCACGAAAAAATGAGAGAAAGAAAGGCATATATAATATGTATGTGGTGTATATACATATATATTGAATTGCGGATATCTAAATAATAGAATGATTTCTGATTGTACCAAATATGGGTCGTCGAGAAAGAGAAAAGAAGATAGAAGATAAGCAAAAACGAGGAAAAACTTTTAGATATTCAATATAGAAATCGGTATTTAATGAATATGAATTAAGTGGGTCCAATTTAATTGAAATGCAAGAAAAAAAAAGAGAATGGCATAATAATGAGACAAAAAAAGGGGATATGGCGGAATTGGTAGACGCTACGGACTTAATTGGATTGAGCCTTAGTACGGAAACTTACTAAGTGATAATTTTCAAATTCAGAGAAACCCTGGAATTAAAAATGGGCAATCCTGAGCCAAATCCTATTGTCCGAAAACAAAGAAAGATTCAGAAAGCAAGAATAACACAAGGATAGGTGCAGAGACTCAATGGAAGCTGTTCTAACAAATGAAGTTGGGTTGACCGCGTTGCGTTACTAAAGGAATCCTTACGTCACAACTTTCGAAAGTCTAAAGTAAAGGATAAACCTATATACATACATATATACTAAAGTACTATCTTCAAATGATTAATGATGACCTGCCCTTTTATTTTGTCATATTTAGATTACATGGCAAATAAGCGAATTGTTGTCAATTGATTCCAAGTTTAAGAAAGAGTCGAATATTAATTGATCAAATTCTTCACTCCAAGGTCTGATAGATCTTTTTATTTTGAGGAACTGATTAATAGTATGAGAATAAAGATAGAGTCCCATTCTACATGTTAATACTGACAACAATGAAAGTTATAGTAAGAGGAAAATCCGTCGACTTTAGAAATCGTGAGGGTTCAAGTCCCTCTATCCCCAAAAAGGACTCTTGGGATCCGATTCCCTAATTATTGTTTCTATTCTCTTTTCCTTTTTGTTAACGTTTCAAAAGTCGTTATCTGTCTCATTCATTCTACTCTTTCACAAATGGATATGAGCAAAATTTTTTCTTATCACAAATCTTATAATAGATATGATACACGTAGAAATGAACATCCTTGAGGAAGGAATCCCCTTTTGAGGAATCATTAACAATCTATACTCTTCCTCGTACCGAAACTTAGAAAGTCTTCGTTGTGAAGATCCAAAAAAGTTTAGGGCCGAAATAAAACTTTGTAATCCTTTTTTTATTTTACTAACCGAATTCGGTTAGTAAAATAAAAAAAGGATTATGCGTTGAGAATGGTCGGGATAGCTCAGCTGGTAGAGCAGAGGACTGAAAATCCTCGTGTCACCAGTTCAAATCTGGTTCCTGGCACATGATTAATTTGTATTGAGTATCTATTCTATCAAATTGATTTATATAGATATTCATTACATTAATAGTATGGATCGTGATCCATACTTATCCATCTAGGTGTATGGAGCTCTACGCTTTATTCATATATAAAGCGTATATTTAATATGTAAAATGTAAAAGAAAATAATGTAGGGAAAAGAGAATAATAAATAATTATAGTTTTTTTCTTCTTGATCCATTTTTTCAGACTGTGTCCCCCCCCTCGTTCAAAAAAAAACTTAATCATATTCGAAAGGTTAATTTAGTTGATTAAAAAAACTCCAAAAAAATAGAGTCTCGAGGGTGGGACGACTATCTACGATTCATCTCAGATACCGTACAAATAGACTTCGATCCTCTTTCATTTCTTTGTGTTTTCTTTCATCTCATATTATATTTTCTATTTCTTCATGTAACTTTCAACAGCCCATCTCTTTCTATAGCCGATTAAGGGATGTGCGCGGTACAAAGTTCATGATGCGGAACTCTCTTAGGTTAGTTCACCCTATTCC